TGGAGGAAAGCGGGATAAATGGCCGATACTACTGGAAGGATTCCTCTTTGGATAATAGGTACTGTAACTGGTATTCTTGTAATCGGTTTAATAGGTATTTTCTTTTATGGTTCATACTCCGGGTTAGGTTCATCTCTGTAATAATCTAATAATCCCATGAACTAAGTTGGAGACTTGAAAGCTTACGAACGAGGGAACCCTAAGCCCTCGCGTTCGTAAGCTTTTAGAATATTTTATTCCATATAAATGAAAAAATAGATCACTTTCTCCGATGTTTAAAAAAACATCATTTCATTTTCGTTTTTATAATGTTTTTGAAAACTTCATTAATTGATTTAGAACATCTATTACTTGATGAATCTATTGATATTTTCAACGTTAGAAGCAAGAAGAGTAGGAATTGCTCGATTTCATTTTCCTGAATGACACAACTCCAATATATATTTCTGTAGACCAGAAATTATCCAAACCCTTTCGAATAGACCCCTACTCTATATTAGTATCTCATGAAAGTTGAATTTTTTTTTATATAAAAGTTCATTGAATAAATTCTATTTTCTCAAAGGATTTTTTCCTATTTTTTTTTTACTACTTTTGGTATGTATACGTAATAAATATGAAAAAGAGTTCTTAAAACCCTGTAAAAAATCGAAACAAAGAACAGTAATCTTTAAGAATAGTAATCTTTGATGAACGAGAAAAAAAAACCATTATAATGTCGGCACAAGAAAGGAATGTGTAAAATTCCTTTCTTGTGCCGAGGACTAAAAAGACAAGGAATCCCTTGCTTTCTATTCTCTACTTACTTATTTTATCGTTAGTCTCCAGTTGAATTTTATACTTTTTAGTCTATTAGACTCAAAAAATATTGATCCATTCTATTTTCTATTCTATGACATTTAAACAATAATGCAATAATGACATAGTCATGCTGCTCCAATTAATTTGGCTTAAAAAAATAAAGAAAAAAGAAATAAAGTCAAATAGTCTTCTTCACAATATACATACTATGACTAGGAATGCGGTACAAATAATTGCCAACAAGAATTAGATTCTTTTTATGAACTCGATGCTGATAAATTTGCGAATCTAGAAATTCATTTCGGACAATTGAACCTTCTCAAACTGTTTTTTCTTAAGAACCAAAAAGATTTGTGCCAAAACAACAGATGCCAAGAAGAACAAAAGGCCTTGGACACGTAATGGATCTTGAAGTACTATTTCTCCATCCCCTTGGCCAAATCCACCCACATTAGGATTACTCGTTAATGGCTGATCCAGTTTGATAGATTCGCCCTCTGAAACAAGAAGTTCGGGTCCTGGGGGGATAATATCAACCACTTGACGTCCATCCGACGCATCTGTTATGGTTATTTCATATCCCCCTTTTTCTTTTCGTACGATTTTACTTACTATACCGGCCGCTGTAGCATTATAAACTGTATTGTTACTCTTGCTCCCGTCAGGATAAATTTGGCCCCTTCCTCTATTCCCGCCTACATATATGGGATATTTTAAAAAGTAAACATCTTTATTAGTAGCGGGGTCCGGAGAAAGAATAGGAAAGGTTATTTCACTATATTTCTGACCAGGAACAGGACCTATAACAAGAATATTTTTTTTAGTGGGGCGATAGTTCTGAAAAGACAGATTGCCTATCTTTTCTTTCATCTCGGGCGAAATACGATCGGGGGGGGCTAATTCAAAACCCTCGGGTAAAATAAGAACAGCCCCCACATTCAAACCCCCTTTTTTACCATTAGCAAGAACTTGTTTTACTTGCATATCATAAGGAATTCGAACAACTGCTTCAAATACAGTATCAGGAAGTACCGCTTGTGGAACCTCAATTTCCACGGGCTTATTGGCTAAATGACAATTGGCACATACAATACGCCCGGTCGCTTCTCGTGGATTTTCATAACCCTGCTGTGCAAAAATGGGATATGCATTTGAAATGGATGTCCGAGTTATGATATATATCATCAGCGATACGGAAATAGATCGAGTAATCTCTTTCTTTATCCAAGAAAAGGTATTTTTAATTTGCATGGTCCAATCATTGATCCCGAAAATTTCTACAATAAAATTAGGTAGGTCGCTTGTATAGTCCCTATCCACAATTCTGTCATTTACTGAAATTATTTTACTGGAATATAGGAATAGGAGAAATCCTCGTCTCGGGAGAAAGAAAGAGTAAGTACATCTTTAAATGTTTTTCTTATGTAACATATTATATTCTAGTTGGATCAGTCATTCATTGAATGATAAATCACTACAAGTGATGGAGATACACGATTTAAATAACGAAAGATCCAATATTTAAAAATTGTATCTAGAATGACTGGAAAAGTAGAAACAAGACCAGATATAATTTGGTCATTATGAGCAAATCCAAAATCTTTGTATACATAGCCAATCATAAGTTCCCAACCATGGGGTGAATGGAATCCAATACATAAATCAGTTAATAAAAGAATAGAAAAAGCTTTTATTGTGTCACTTAAGTTATATAGGAATTCTTGAACCCAAGAGTTAAGAATAACAAGTTCTTCATTACCCAGAATAGAATAACCACTGAAAATAATGAAACAGATTATATTTGTCGATAAGTGAAAAATCTTATGGATATGATCCTCATTGTACATCTTGATCAATTGGATCGTTTCTTTATGGATCCCAATACGAAGCGTTTGTAGATCTCTTTCCGGGTCTTCTTTTATCATTTCTTCCAAGAGTACGAGTTCTTCTAATTCTATGAATTTTTCTAGAATACTTTTTTCTTGAATGTCAGTCAAAAAAGTTTCAGATTGCCTAGTATTCCACCAATTAGTAACCCAAGATTCAAGACTTTTATTAAATGACAGAGAGATCCACCAGGGTAAAAATACTATAGATGTAAGATATAGAAGAGGAAGAAATGATTTCTTTTTTGCCATTTTTTCACCCGTGAATTGGAATTATTAATGAGCCCACCTCATTCGTCGAATTTATGTGATCTAATATTTGATTTTTTTATCAATCATAAGTTCTATTACAAGGCAGCTAACCTATAAATCCATTCCCTATTTTTTTTTTATTTGTTTTTTATTTGTGATTCAGCGGTTAGTTCTTGAATCTATAAAGAATACAGAAATAAAATAAATAAGAGCCCACTTCAAATTCGAATGAAGAAATAATTTGAAAAGTCTTGTTTACAGATATCTCCATTGATCCAACTCGAAGCTTTTTCGAAAAATCCCTGAAAGAACCACTCACTTCAATGAATATTATTTGGATTTCGAACCAAAGGAACTCCCCTTCTATCAAAATAGAAAATATTTCGAAAAAAAATCCCCCAGCTGTCCCCATAGTAAAAACGGAGACAGATTAATATTTATAAAGAATATTGTTGTGATGTCATGATCAAAAATGAGTGGAAAAACAAGACAAAAAGGTTTCGTTTTATGGCCGTTCCATATACGTCTACTTTGGCTCGAAGGAACATTTTGAAAAAACTTGTAGCTATGCTATAGAAAGAAAAGAGAATTCTTGAATTTTTTCCCTGCACTGAGAAAGAATTTTTTCTTCAGTTCTAGTTGATTTCAAAATACTTCAATTGGTACGCGCAAGAAATAGGCCAATTCGGCAGCTTTTTGTTCAATTTCTCGCGGAGTCAGATTCTCATCACTACGCGTTAAGGGAATGGCCCCCTGTCCTTTGATTTCCATATAAAGGATACGACGAGCATAAATCCCCTCTTTAACTTCTATTCTGATGGACTGAATATCTTTCATACGGAATCGTAGGAAGATACGACGATTTTTTCCAGGAAATCCCCAACGAAAAATACACACTATTCCTTCTTTTCTATCGAATCGATCATAGCCACTACCCACATTCCACGAAATCGTGCACCACAAATAGGAACTAATAAAGAGACCCGCGATCCCGTAGAAAGACATCACCATACCCTGTGGGAAAAAATTTATTTGCTCAGACGGAACTAAAGATATCAAATTCTTACCGAGATAACTGGAAGTTCCAACCAACACGAATCCTAATGAACCTAAAAAAAGGATAAAGGCCCAGCAGAAATTACTTATTTTTCGAGACCCCACTATAAGCTCTATCCATATATGTTCTGATCGCCAACTCATACTAGATCCAGTTACATTTTATTAGAATTGAGAAAATAGTCTAAATGGATTTGACTTTCTTTTTTTATTTCCGAAGTAACTCTCATCAACTAGCGCCATTCTGATGTAACTCTTTAAGTTAAGAGTAATTGATCGAATTGGTTAGGGCTCAAATAATAACATTTACTTTATATAATAATATAATATGATCTCCCATAAATATTTACACCTATATGGATACGTTGACTTTTCATTTCAGCTATCCGCCTCGATTCCGATCTATTTGAATATAGTCATAACTCATCCATATCATAGATTTACACACACACAATAGCTCCCCCATTTATGTTTGGAGGAAGCCATATGTTACACCATATTCTATTAAATATAAATAGATATGCGTGTTATCTATATATAAGTCTTAAAAATAGATGAGTTGGGACCCATCGGATCTAAACAATCTTGTTTTTTTGAACATAAAGAAATAAAGAAGCCATTGCAATTGCCGGAAATACTAGGCCTACTAAAGGCACAAAAATAGAGGGTAAGTTGGAAGTTGTCATAAAATGGGTACCTCGATGTAATATTTGTACCTGTTATAAAGATATCTTATAATAATTATAATTCGTATATAATTATACTAAGTATATCTAAGTGAGTATATATATAATAAAGAAATGCAAGGAATGTCTAATTAAAGAATGTAGAATGAACTAAATAATACTTAATTCGTCTTTCTACATGAAATAGAAAAATATATGTATGCTAAAATCCATTCTTGTCTTATCATTTGAATTCCCTTTTTTATTTCATTTTTATTTTATTAGAAAATAGAAAATCCCGAACGACTCATTAGAATTCGATTCAACAAGAGGGATTCTTAGCCAAAGTATAGATTTCTCGGGAGAAAAGATATGATACTCTATAGCTATATTTTCTATATTTGAATTATATATATACATAGACAGAAAAAAGGAAACGGTTTATTTGCCTAATCTGAATTTTGCATAAGGCAGGATTTTCTTTTTTTTTTTTTATCTTGTTGATAGAGGTTTACTGATTACTAATCAAAAATATCGGTAAAAAAAAAAAAAAGAATTGTCTATACTTTATACAATACAATATACAATACAATATACAATACAATTTTGTATTAAATCTTATGTCACCAAAGAAAAAATACATCTTTCTAATTTTTACTTTGATTCCAATAAACTAATTATTGGTTCACTACAAATAAAATAATTAAACTTAAGGCTCTACTTACTACTTCATACATACTTAATTAATATTAATGGAATTAGAATTCAAAGGAAAAAAAGCGTGAAGCTTCAATAACTCACTCAAAACACCCTTTAAAGGATTACGTGGTACGATTGGATCGAATAAGCCCTTATGAAATAAATATTCAGCCGCTTGTGAACCTTCAGGTACTGTCTTATTCAATGTTTGTTCGATTACTCTTTTTCCTGCGAATGCAATGTAGGCATTAGGTTCGGCAATAATGATATCCCCCAACATCCCAAAACTAGCCGTCACTCCACCAGTAGTGGGAGATGTAAGGATAGATACATAGAATAACTTTTTATTTGATTGATAATCATATAAAGCAGCAGATATTTTCGCCATTTGCATCAAGCTCAAACTTCCTTCTTGCATACGTGCTCCTCCGGAAGCACACACTAGAATAAGAGGTAAAAATTTATTGGCAGCATACTCGATCAAACGGGTAATTTTTTCTCCTACTACGGATCCCATACTACCCCCCATAAACTGAAAATCCATAACTCCAATTGCTATAGGAATACTATTTAGTTGACCGGTACCTGTTTGAACAGCTTCAGTTAATCCTGTGTTTCTTTGATAAGAATCAATCCGATCTTTATAAGGTTCTTCTTCCGAATGAAATTCAATAGGATCCAGAGAAACCATGTCTTCATCTATAGGATCCCAAGTACCTGAATCAATCGAAAGTTCGATTCGATCTGAACTACTCATTTTCAAATGATATCCACATTGTTCACAAATATTCATTTTTGACTTAAAAAATTTCTTATAATTTAATCCATAACAATTTTCGCATTGAACCCACAAATGCCTATATTTTTGAGTCAAATCAAAATTAGTAGAATTTTCTCTTATATTGAAATCTATAGTATTCTTGATAGTTCTTATATTTGAGCTGTCCCTTTCATTACTATTTCTACCTTCATCACAAATGTAATTATAAATGTAACTGTCACTGTAATTGTGACTACCACTTAAAATGGAACTCTCAATACGGATTTGAGAACGAAGATAAGAGTCAATGCAACTATTAATGTGATTATTCCAACTATATTTAGTATCATACATGTAACGATCATAGTAGGAATCATTATTCTTAGATTCATTCGTGAGATAACTAGAATTACGATAACTAAAAAAAGAATTTTCTAGTTCACTCAGTAAAGAAGGATCATTGTGAATCTCAAAAATTTGATTTTGAATATCAAAATATATGGAATAAATATCCCTATTACTATCTCTAACTATAAAGGTGTCATCAGAGAGAAAATTCCGAATGTCCCTAACACCTACTAAAGGATCACCATTACTGTAACTAGAACTACCACTCCAACTATGAATCGTATTATTTATAACCGCATCCTCACTTACACTGGTATTTTCAATAGGACAAAACCTATCACTTGATTTACTTAGACCGCGCCTGAATTCGAATTTCCCCTTAGACAATATCGAATTGAACCACCATTTTTCCATAGAGTTTTCTTGTCCCTATTTCCATGAAAATACAATAGATGAATAGTCATTCGATGAAAAATCATTTCAATATTTCATTTGCTATCAGAATAAGCATATGGATCCAATCACTAGGATTATTAACTACTAAAAGAAGGAGTGATTATTAAAAATAAAAAAAAAAAATGATTTTATTTTGTAAGAACCGGGTATATTCCTTCCCTATAACTATATAGGATATAGTTGATGACATATATGATGGAACTCCATATTGAATTAAATTAATTTATTATCAAAATTTAGAAATTTTAAATCGAAATAGGGATTTCTTTCTTCTTGTGTCACATTCGAATCAAAAAAAAAGAAATATTTGTTCTCTCTTATGTTATGAATAATTTTTTTTTTTTGGTAAAATCTCGCCGATTACTAATCGAACAAATTTCTATTCCAACACGGAATGAAAAGGACAATATACAGGATGGGTAGAAGAAGTTGTGATACGTGCCTTGATCATGACCGAAACTAAAGAATATAAAAGAATAGACCAATCCTAAAGATCCATAGGATGAATTGTGGATCCAACACAACAAACAATGGAAGCATTTGAGTTTTTTATTTTGTATTTTAAAATCTTCTATAT